ATTTCTAGCCAACCCCCCCTGCAAAAGGTCTTTTCTTAACACCAAGCGTGTTGGCAATAGATAGAAAAGGTAACTCCAACAATTTATTTGTCCTCAACGCCCCCTATTTCCAGGAATTAGTCACTTCAACAGCCTTCGATGGTTATATGGGTATCCAAAGTACGAACGAGATGGATGTTGGTTTTCCCAACCATTCTTGTTAGTCCCGATCCTGATCAGGAAAGGGGAGAATTTTTAACAAAGTTTTTTGTGTGGTTGATTCCTAGATGTAGTGCTTCTTCCCCTATGCCACCTAATTGGTACTAGTGAAGTAGTATTAACCTGTAATCCAGAACCTATAGGCTAACCTTTCGCTCAAGACTAGAATCAAAAATTGAAGCATATGAGGTTGCATCAACCGAGGATACACGACAGAAGGTATTGTTCTCGGTTTCCCCAAACTTCACCTTCAACAAGCGTAGGTTTTTTTTTTTCAAAAAAACAACAATTTTCTTTCTATCCGGAAGCGTGTGCCCTTCTCGTAAGACTGAGAAAAAAAAAAAGAATCAAATCGCACCATCTCTGTAATAGGTAAATGCCTCCTTTTCTCCTGAAGTTGTCGGAATTATTCGTAATAAGATATTGGCTACAATTGAAAAGGTCTTATCAATAAAATTTCCATTTATCCGCGATCTCGGCATAGGTAACAATCCATTCGATAATTCTTCTCATTACCTCTCGTGGGATAAAAAATCCCACAAACAAAGGAATCGTACAGTACAAAATACCATAAAAGCGGGCCCATTCTAAAAAAAAAACGTGCGGAACCTATACTCAAATTGTTCCCTTTTGACAGGAATCAATAGGAAATCTTTGAATCCGATTGGACTTCATTTAAAAAAAGTAGTATATGGATATAGTAAGGAGTATAGTAATTAACAAAACTATTCTATTAGCCTTTTAGCGAAGTTATAAGGAAGAATCTAGGAATTTTTTCTACAGATTATGAAAATTTGAGAAGTTTTGATTGGATTAGGATTCACGGAACAAAAAGAATCAAATAATCACTCTTTCTATGATTCAAATAGAATAAGCACCCCCTTTTTGCTTATTTGCATAGCGTGTATACACCAAAGTATACAATCGAAATAGAAAAATCCGCGGTTTCATTCATGAATTTGTAATCGAGCTGTAAGAAGTTTTCGTTGAGAAATCTTCAACGGATAAGGGGTTTTTTGAATTCCTATCTAACCGGAGTCAAGTAAGTATTAATCTAATCACGTCTAAATAGAATCATATTCTAAAATATATGGGTCGGGCGACCCGTTCCAATTCAGTGTTTAATCCGGTACCATTCTAAACATCAGAATCATAAAAAGAGGGGGTCGTCGTCTTGACAAAACAAACTTGACTCAATATAGCTTTTTTTGTTTTTCATTTTATTGTTATAATCGATTGGTCATACCTATACCGTAAAAAAAAAGAATACTGCAATATTCTAAATGAAATGGATCGCTATTCACCCGTTTTATGGGTAATAATCATAATCATAAGATTATGTAGGAGAGGTGGCCGAGTGGTTCAAGGCGTAGCATTGGAACTGCTATGTAGGCTTTTGTTTACCGAGGGTTCGAATCCCTCTCTTTCCGTATCTTCACCTACATTACGAATCTTATCGCTCGCAATGTATCAAATAAAAATGAAGACTATTATTCGAACCGTTAAACCAGCCCTCTCTTTATCTTTGATATCGATTCACTATTCCTAATTGTATTCTAATTGTAATTGCCTGTGGTACGGAAAATACTGGAAAGAGTAGAGTATTCAGGGCATAAAAAATTCCCCCGATCCATTTAAGATAAGTGAATGGAAGAGGAGAAAAAGGGGAAAAATTCACCGCACCCTTGTTTGGTATTTTAATTAGGTTCAAATCTGACGAGAATAATATTCTACGACTAGCAACTCTTTTATTTTCAAACCAACCCACTCACGATCTATTATTTGATTGACTACTCCTTTATACTGGGAGGAGTCAAGAATCAAATGTTTTGGTCTTGGTAACTTCCATTTCCGATTCCGATGAGGGGATGAATCAAGAGAATTTTGAATCAGCGCTCTGGATTTTTGTTCATCTCTTGTCGTAATAATATCTCGGGGTTTACAGCGATAACTTGGTATATCTACTATACGACCATTAACTAAAATATGTCTATGGTTAACTAATTGTCGGGCTCCTGGAATGGTCGAAGCCATGCCTAATCGAAAAAGGATATTATCCAAACGCATTTCAAGTAATTGTAGTAAAACCTGACCCGTTGAGCCTTTGGCTTTTCCAGCAATACGAACATAGTGGAGTAATTGTCGCTCTGTCAGACCATAATGAAAACGCAATTTTTGTTTTTCTTCTAGACGAATACAATATTGAGATTTTTTCCCAGAACGCGGTGGCGTTCGAGACTCAATTCCGGGCGCATACTTTTTTCTAGTAAGTCCCGGTAAAGCCCCCAGACGACGTGTTTTT